TTTAGGACAAGAGGTTGATAGCGAGATCTCGAACCAACTTATTGGTCTTATGGTATATCTCAGTATCGAGAATGATACCAAAGATCTCTATTTGTTTATAAACTCTCCCGGCGGATGGGTTATCCCTGGAGTGGCTATTTATGATACAATGCAATTTGTGCGACCAGATGTACAGACAATATGCATGGGATTAGCCGCTTCAATGGGATCTTTTATCTTGGCCGGAGGAGAAATTACCAAACGTCTAGCATTCCCTCACGCTTGGCGCCAATGAGGTTTTTATTTGAGAGAAAAAAATAAGACTATGCCTTCGCCATATTAATATTAAGTAATAATAGCATGGCACTTTGAATTCGATATCAAAATAAAACAATTTTTATTGTTTTTTTCAAAACATTTGATTATGTATCGAGAGAGTAGTATGAGATAAAAGGGATTTCCTATTTTTTTATATTGGAGATTCCAGTTCAGCGTCACAAACTTTTTTATTTTCACACCGGGGGGCTTAGTTGTGTTCTGAAAGAGTTCGAAAATAAAAAACAAGATTATTTTTTCCTTAATTTTACAAAAAGCAACTTTGGGATTGCTGAAACACAGACAAACCAAATAATATTAAATATATATAAAGCAACGGAACCATCATAGTATTTTTGAACGCCTACGAAAGGAAGGGTGGTAATTTGATCATTTACCGATCTGGGTCTGATAGATCCTATTTTTTTGAAGGTAAAGGTCGATTTTATTATAGAGCCGTATGCAATGCATAAAAGATGCCTGTACGGTTGTGGTTGTTCAATTCTATCTTTTTTTTTTCTTTTTATTCTTTATCTTTCTTTTCTATTCATCATGCAAAATAGAGGAACCCCTCTTTTGTTATACCATCAGGGTAATGATTCATCAACCTGCTAGTTCTTTTTATGAGGCACAAACGGGAGAATTTATCCTGGAAGCGGAAGAGCTGCTAAAACTGCGTGAAACCCTAACAAGGGTTTATGTACAAAGAACGGACAAACCCTTATGGGTTGTCTCGGAAGACATGGAAAGAGATGTTTTTATGTCAGCAACAGAAGCCCAAGCTTATGGAATTGTTGATCTTGTAGCGGTGGTTGAGTGAAAAAGCCCGGATTTTTTTCGCGCAACTTCTCGATTTCCTATTTTAGATTTTTGCTGAATTTACTAGAAAATTAAATAGAAGTAATTCAAAATCATCAGGTTAGGATCGATCTAAACCAGCCCATTATTTATATGATATGATTCAACATGCCAACTATTAAACAACTTATTAGAAATACAAGACAGCCAATCAGAAATGTCACAAAATCCCCCGCACTTCGGGGATGCCCTCAGCGTCGAGGAACATGTACTAGGGTGTATGTGCGACTCGTTCAGATCATGAGCTGGGATAAAGATAAAATAAAGAAAACCTTTTCTAGTATCAATGATCAGTACCGGGGAATAGGATAGAATAGAAAAAGAAGTCCGTTCAATTCAGTATAAAAAAAATATATCCATTCTATTGTGTATGAAATTTATGGTTTTCATTGGTGCAAATCCAATCACCTCTATTTAAGATGAGAAGCAATTCTCCATTGGTAACAAATGGTTATCCATTAAGCGGAGAAAATCCTACTTAAAAATAAAAAAAGAAAACTTAGGCCCCTCTTGCAAGAACGGACTAACAGGGTTAGCTACCCAGCCAACTTTCATAATTAAATACCGTTACTGTGTAAGTAGATCTAATCGTGAAAGACCTATTACTGGATAATTCATGGGTAGAGCCAAAGAATGTGAACTATACAAGTTACCAATATTAAATGAAGTAAAGGCTCCGGTGTATAGAGAAAACCTCACCGTTTAAGAAGTAACCATATAAACGAAGGAAGCCACTATTTCTTTATCCATTTATATTTTTTATTTATTATATTTTGATACCTAGTAAAATAAAATTTCTTATTTCTAAGTGAAATGTCTAGAAAAAATAAAAATAGTGGTCGGGAAGGTTATAGTAGCCAAAGTCATTGGAATTTTTAGTTTATACATTGGAAAAAAGCTTTGTTATTAATAGACTAGGAAAGGGAAAAAGAATAACTGAAAGAAAGGAAATCTATTAGTTATTCGTCAAAGTTTCATTTATTCAATGACCAGAATTAGACGGGGAAATATAGCTCGGAAACGTAGAACAAAAATGCGTTTATTTGCATCAAGCTTTCGAGGGGCTCATTCAAGACTTACTCGAACAATTACTCAACAGAAAATAAGAGCTTTGGTTTCGTCTCATCGGGATAGGGATAAGCAAAAGAGAAATTTTCGCCGTTTGTGGATCACTCGAATAAACGCAGTAATTCGAGAAATAGGGGTATCCTATAGTTATAGTAGATTAATACATGACCTATATAAGAAACAGGTGCTTCTTAATCGTAAAATACTTGCACAAATAGCTATATCAAATAAAAATTGTCTTTATATGATTTCCAATGAGATCATAAAAGAAGTAGATTGG